AATGGTGACAGTTATTCTGTATATTTTGATATTGAAAATCAGATTCTTGAGATTGACAATGCTAATTCTTTTTTGAATGAGCTAGAGATCCTTTTTTATAGTTATTTGAATAGTGGGTCTAAGAGTAGCAATTACTACTATTATTATTCCATGTATGATACTCAATCTAATTGGAATAATCACATTAATAGTTGCATTGATAATTATCTTCGTTTTGAAATCAGTCTTAATAGTGACATTTACAGTGGTATCGACAGTTACATTTATAGTTTCATTTGTACGGAAAGTAAAAGTATAAGTAGTATTGAAAGTGGAAATTCGAGTATCAAAACTAGTACTAATTATCTCAATAAAAGAGGAAGATCTAATGATTTCGATATAAATACAAAATACAGACAGTTATGGGTTCAATGCGAGAATTGTTATGGATTAAATTATAAAAAATTTTTTAGGTCAAAAATGAATATTTGTGAACACTGCGGATATCATTTGAAAATGAGTAGTTCAGAGAGAATCGAACTTTTTATTGATCCTGACACTTGGGAGCCTATGGATGAGGATATGGTTTCTATAGATCCCATTGAATTTCATTCAGAAGAGGAACCTTATAGAGATCGCATCCTTTTTTATCAAAAAAAAACGGGTTTAACTGAAGCTGTTCAAACGGGCATAGGTCAACTAAATAGTATTCCCATAGCAATTGGAGTTATGGATTTTCAGTTTATGGGAGGTAGTATGGGATCCGTAGTAGGTGAGAAAATAACCCGTTTGATCGAGTATGCTATTAATCGATCTCTACCTGTCATTATTGTGTGTGCTTCTGGAGGAGCACGCATGCAAGAAGGGAGTTTGAGTTTGATGCAAATGGCTAAAATATCTTCTGCTTCATATGATTATCAATCAAATAAAAAGTTATTCTATGTATCAATCCTTACATCTCCTACAACTGGCGGAGTTACAGCAAGTTTTGGTATGTTGGGAGATATCATTATTGCTGAACCTAATGCCTATATTGCGTTTGCGGGCAAAAGAGTAATTGAACAAACATTGAAAAAGACAGTACCCGACGGTTCACAAGCGGCTGAGTATTTATTCCATAAGGGCTTATTCGACCCAATCGTACCACGTAATCTTTTAAAAGGTGTTCTCAGTGAGTTATTTAAACTACAGGGTTTCCTTCCCTTGAATCAAGATTAAAAAGAATATTTTAATTTTAAATTAAAAAGGGGTTGAAATTCTTCATTTTAAAATGGAAGTATAGCACTAGGTTCAGTTATTTTGATTTGTAGCGAATAAGCATTTAGTTTATTGTAATCAAAAAAACAAAACTAAGAAGATGGTGTTTTCTTTTGGGACATCAGTTATAAGTGTAGTAAGAGTTGGATAATTACTTTTTTACCCGAATCCTTTTTTTTTTATTCTACCCCCCTTCCTGATTAGGAATAAGCATCTCTCTATCGACAAGATAAAAAGGAGTTTCTTTCTCCTTCTGAGAAATCGGGTAAATCAAAAAGGATTTATCCCTACTTTTGACATATTCATATTATAGAACAACGAAAAATATATAAAAAAATATAGAAAAAAATAAAATATAAAAACAAATCAAATTCAAATTTAGAATATATAATCAAATAATCAACCTAAGAATAATCAAACTAAGAAGAATATAAGAATGAATATAGAATGAGAATAAAGAATAATAAGAATATAGAATATAAGTTATTTCTATTTACCGAGAACCCCTGTTTTTCACTAGGAATCCCTGTTTTATTTGTTGGATAAGATTGGTTAAAGTCACGAATTCATAAAAAATTCTTTTCTTTCAAAAAACCTTTGTTTGTTTTGAAAGAAAAGATATAAATAAGATTAAGGATGGGAAAAGAAGAATAAAATTTATGAAAGTGGATTGTCATACATATTCGTGTAGAAAGAGGAATAGGTAAACTTCATTTAGTTCTACATTCCTTGTACTTATTTATTTTTATTATTAAGTACTTTAATATTAAGAATATTAAGATTATATTCATATTTTTCTAATAGGTAGACGCATCATAAGATATCTTTATAATTATAATAGGTACAAATATGAAATCGAGGTACCCGTTCTATGATAGATTTTAACTTTCCCTCTATTTTGGTTCCTTTAGTGGGCCTAGTCTTTCCGGCAATCGCAATGGCTTCTTTATCTCTTTATGTCCAAAGAAATAAGATTGTCTAAAAATGATGGGACCTAATCTCATCAATTTATTTCAACGCTGGATCATCATACAAATACTTTTTTAGTGTAATATGGTAGGATATATGATATGTGGCCTTTCCGAAAACAAACGGAAGAATTGTTATGTATACCGATGCATAATATATGCATTAATGTATGTATATGCGGTTATAGCTTAATCAATATCAATTAAATTAAGAATGATCAGCAAATATTTTTTTAAAATCTTTGAAATAGAAACTCAATGTATCTAACCAATTATTCCTAATGGTTCATGTCAGAATACTGCTAGTTGATGGAAGTTATTTCGGAATCAAGCAAGAAAAGTCAAATCTATTTGGGTTATTTTCTCAATTCCAATCGAATGCAACTGGATCTAGTATAGTATGAATTGGCGATCAGAACATATATGGATAGAACTTATAACGGGGTCTCGAAAAACAAGTAATTTTTGCTGGGCCTGTATCCTTTTTTTAGGTTCACTAGGATTCTTAGTGGTTGGAACTTCCAGTTATCTTGGTAGGAATCTGATATCCGTATTTCCTTCTCAGCAAATTGTTTTTTTCCCACAAGGGATCGTGATGTCTTTCTATGGGATCGCAGGTCTATTCATTAGTTCTTATTTGTGGTGCACAATCTCATGGAATTTAGGTAGTGGTTATGACCGATTCGATAGAAAAGAAGGGATAATGTGCCTTTTTCGTTGGGGATTCCCTGGAAAAAATCGTCGCATCTTCCTTCGTTTCTTTCTGAAAGATATCCAATCAATCAGAATAGAGGGGGGAGAGGGTCTTTTTACTCGTTGTGTCCTTTATATGGAAATCCGTGGTCAAGGAGCCATTCCCTTGACTCGTACTGATGATAATTTTAATCCACGAGAAATTGAACAAAAAGCTGCCGAATTGGCCTATTTCTTGCGCGTACCAATTGAATGAAATGAACTGAAGAAGAAATCTCAGCATGAGAAAAGAACTTACTAATTATCTTTTTAAGACAACTGCAGCTTCTTAAGAATGTTCATTCCGGCAATGCTATATTCTATTTTACCGTTCCATTGAGGCAGCAATTCACATACATTATACATCTCAAATACAAATAAAAAAAAACCAGGAGGACGCATATGGAACAATTCTAAGAAAATATAATTCGAATAAAAATAAAGAATAAAAAAAACAGATAAGATATAAAAAATATAAATATATTATTAAATATATTATATATATATTTTAAATATATAATATATTAAGTATTAAGATAAGTATTAAGAATTTAAGTATTAATATAAACTATAAACTATTTGTACACCAAAATATACGCATATACATGGCCCCCAGCTTAACTCTTTTATACTAATTAAAGGTCTAATAAGTTTCATTAAGAAGTCTAATCTAAGTTAAGTATAGATTCATCAAATATCTTACCTTTTGTTTTCGTAAAAACAGAATTCTTCCTTTTAGTTCCCTGATTTTGAATTGATACCCTATCCCCGTGCTGCGATTAAAAATTTAAATCTTTCGAATTCGAAATATAAATAAAAGAATTAAAGGATCTGGTAGGGTTCGTCTTAAAATAAAAATAATATTCGTTACTTAAAATGGATTTTCGAGTCTTCATCGAAAGGAATAAATGAAGATGGAATTGGTTACAATTTTCCTAATTGGTATTTCTGGAATCTGGAAAGAATATTTACTTCTTTTTTTTTTTTCATTCGAAAGGGTCCCTTCTTCGATATTCTATTCTAGATACAAAGACTTAATTCTGACACAAAAACAAAAATAGGAAAAGACCCATAGATTCGATACTTTGTTCTTGTTAGAGTTATAGACTCTTGTTATAGAACTCGCGCTTCATAGAAATCTAAGATAGAATCAACGAATGAAACAGGTTCATTAACATCACAGATACATAATGAAAAAAAAGAAAGCATTCGCTTCCCTCCCATATCTTGTGCCTATACTCTTTTTGCCCTGGTGGGTTTCTCTCTCATTTAATAAAAGTCTAGAAACTTGGATTATTAATTGGTGGAATACCAGGCAATACGAAATCCTTTTGAATGATATTCAAGAGAAAAATGTTCTAGAAAATCTTATGGAAATAGAAGAACTATTTCTGTTGGACGAGATGATAAAGCAGTACTCGGGCACACATATACAAGGGCAAGGGCTTCATATAGGAATGCACAAGGAAACAATACAATTGGTCAAAAGACACAATGAATCTCATTTCCATATAATTTTGCATTTATCGACAAATCTAATCTGTTTCGCTATTCTAAGTAGTTATTTTATTCTGGGTAATGAAGAACTTTTCATTCTTAATTCTTGGATTCAGGAATTTATCTATAACTTAAGTGACACAATAAAAGCTTTTTCTATTCTTTTAGTTACTGATTTATGGATCGGATTCCACTCGACTCATGGTTGGGAACTAATGATTGGTTCGATATACAACGATTTTGGATTGGCTCAGAACGATCAAATTATATCTGGTCTTGTTTCCACTTTCCCAGTGATTCTAGATACAATTGTGAAATATTGGATCTTCCATTTTTTAAATCGTGTATCTCCTTCCCTTGTAGTAATTTATCATTCAATGAATGAATGAAGAATTCATTAGATCTCTTGATATCAATCAAATCAGATTTTTGCTTCGTGTATAAAGAAATCATTTTTAATCTTACTTATTTTTTATACTTCTACCTTTTCAGTTCAAGGTATTCATACCATATTCCACCAGTACAATTCTTTCAGTACGATCAATACAATGGCAAACTTGTGGATAG